AATTTTTTAACTTTAACCTACTTCAACTTTCTATCTAATTGAATGAGATTTCTTATAGATATTTTGTTTTTCTTGGATTAAACAAAAGAGAGTAATTACATGAGTTTCAAACTTTCATTTTGATTTAATTAATATATTAATTAATATAATAAGTTTTATCTTTTCTCCTACCTTCAGAAAAAAAAGGCATGGCCACTGTTATTAGATATTAGAATTTTCTGAAAGGTAACTATCCCGCTGTCATATAAAAATTTATATAGAATCTTTGAAAAAGACTTTTTCATACTTGCTAAAAAAGAAAAAGACTTACTGTCTTTAGGATCTGATGCTACACCGCTGCTCAATACCTTAGGGGATCCACTATATTACATAAGTAGATTCCTAAGATTTATCTCATATTATGAGATAAATAAACAGCTCTTGTTGTATCGGTCCAAAACCTTTCCAATTGATCTTTACGGTGCTTCCTCTATCAATTAAATCTTTTTTTATCCATAGAAAAGAAAGTATTTAGGCGTATCTAACTTCATATTTCGATCGATGAAGTTTAGTTATTTGCTACAGCTGATAAAAAATCGTTTTGGACGATGCTTATGTAGAAAGCCCTTTTTTTGTGTTTCTAGTATTTCATTGACTAGCTGTTCGTTCTTTTTTTCTATAGTGGAGATAGTCGCACGTAATGACAGATCACAGCCATATTATTAAAAGCTTGTGGTAAAAAGGGGTTTCGTTCTAATGCCCGAAAATAATATTCTAAAGCTTTGGTATGTTCCCCATTACTTGTGTGGATAAGGCCTATATTATAGAGTATATAACTTCGATCATAGGGGTCAATTTCTAGTCGCATAGCTTCATAATAATTCTGTAATGCTTCCGCATAATTTCCTTCAGATTGAGCCGACATCCGTTACGGTCGTCATTCGCTTTAACGAATTCTCCGTTTCAGAACCGTATGTGAGATTTTCATCTCATACGGCTCCTCCTTTAGGTGCATAATGAAAATAATATATGGAAAAATGTGATGTCATTATGAACTAAGCGGGGCTAATGTTTTTACAAGAAATCCCTAGCCAACCTTCTTGCAAAAGATCTTTTCTTACTACCAAGTGGGTTCATGCTAGATAAAAATAAAAAAGGAAACTCTAAAAATTTCTTTGTTCTCAACGCCCCTAAATTTCCAGGAATTAGTCACTTCAACAGTCTTCAATGGTTATACGGGTATCCAAAGTACGAACGAGATGGATGTTTATTGTTCCAACCATTGAAATTAGTCCCAATCCCAAAGAAGAAAGAAAGGGAATCATTTTGAAGAAAGTTTTCGTGTTGTTGATTTCTCGGCGTAGTGCTTCTTCCCCTATGCCTCCTATTCGTATATTGTATTAGTGTAGTAGGATTGATCTGTAATACGGGAACCATAGGTAAAAACCTTTTGCTCAATACTATAATTCACAATTGAAGCATCTAAGGCTGCATTAATCGTGGATACATGACAGAAGGGATTGTTTTTTTATATTATAAACTTCACCTTCAAAAGCGTAGATTTTTTTTTTTTCAATACTCGTTTTTCTTTCTATTCCAAATTGGCGAGAAATAAAAAAAAATAATGATAATCAAATCGCACCATCTCTGTAATAAGTAAATGCCTCCTTTTCTCCGGAAGTTGTCGGAATGACTCGTAATAAGATATCGGCTACAATTGTAAAGGTTTTATCAATAAAATTTCCATTTATACGCGATCTTGGCATAGGTAGTAATCCATTCTCTAACTCTTTTTATTTCCTTTACCTTTTCTTTTGTGAGAAAATTTTCTCACAAACAAAGGAATTGTATAGTACGAACTAACATAAAAGCGGACTCATTAAAAAAAACCTTCTATATACTTCCAATTTTTCCGGTCAAAAAAGGTATCTATTAACCATAATCTAAAAAACGATGAATAACTCGCTATTCACCCAGATACTCAGTCATAATCCTGATGTCGGAGAGATGGCCGAGTGGTTGAAGGCGTAACATTGGAACTGTTATGTAGACTTTTGTTTACCGAGGGTTCGAATCCCTCTCTTTCCGTACTTTCAACTAATTCACCAATCTTACGTGATTGACCACAATGGATCAAAGACAATAAAAAAGACTAGATATAAAATCTACCTTGTTTTGATTTTGCAATGGATTCTCTATTCCTAATTTCTTTCATATGGAAAATGCTGGAAAGAGCAAACAAGGGATCCAAATCTCCCTACCAATCTATGATACATGAATAGTAAAAAGATTCCTCGACAAAATCCCTTACCTTGTGCCTTTTTCTTTTTAATCAAAAAATAGGGCAAAGGGGAGTTGTCCTAACTCTTGTTTTTAGTAATTTTTTTTTACTTAAGTTAGGTTTATTAAGTCTGTCGAGAGTAATATTCTACGACAAGCAATTCATTTATTTTCAAACCGACGCATTTCCTATCTATTATTTGATTGACTAACCCTTCATATTGGAATGTGTGAAGAGTCAGATGGTTTGGCAATTCCTCAGGGGCAGATGAATCAAGAAGATTTTGAACCAAAGTTCGAGAGTTTTGTTCATCCTTCACTGTAATAATATCTCGGGGTTTGCAGCGATAACTTGGTATATCAACTATACGACCATTAACTAAAATATGTCCATGGTTAACTAATTGGCGCGCTTGAGGAATAGTTAAAGCCATACCCAATCGAAAAAGGATGTTATCCAAACGCATTTCAAGTAATTGTAGTAAAACTTGACCTGTTGACCCCTTGGCTTTTCCGGCGATACGCACATATTTAAGTAATTGGCGTTCTGTAAGACCATAATGAAAACGCAATTTTTGTTTTTCTTCTAAACGAATACGATATTGAGATTTTTTTACGGAGCGTGATTGGTTTCTAAGATCGCTTCCTGCCTTAGGCCTTTTACTAGTTAGTCCCGGTAAAGCCCCCAGACGGCGTATTTTTTTAAAACGAGGCCCTCGGTAACGTGACATAAAGACTCCTTTTTTTATTGAAATTGTACAAAACTAACTAAAATTAAAACTGAACTAAATGATAATGATAAATGACGTGAAATACACTCCAATAAACTATTGGAATACAAAGAGTAAGAAGATATATTCTCTCAATATACAGATTTTTTTTATTGTATATACAATATATATAAATCAACTAAATAACAAAAATTTTCCTTTATTTTCTTGATTTATTTTGTAAAGATCGAACTCTTTTACCCAATATATATTCCTATATGGAAATATGACATAATATAAATGCAGTGGTAACTCTTGGAAAAAGGTGAAATAAGTCTTTTCAATCTTCTTTGATTTTGAAAGTACATTAAAAATCATGTAAAAAAAACGAAAAAATATGGAAAAGCCGGCTATCGGAATCGAACCGATGACCATCGCATTACAAATGCGATGCTCTAACCTCTGAGCTAAGCGGGCTCAAATAAAATAGCGCATGCATACAAATTCACTAAACTACTAGATCGTATCAATTAAATATTCTATTAATATTTTTCCTTATCTATTTAGAATTAATAATATTCTATATATTCTAGAACAGAATATAGCTCAAATAAATAGTGACTATACATTAAATAACTAAAACAAAACCTTAATTAATAGAATATCGCAGTATATTGACTTTATAATTTGGATTTCATTAGTTTCTAAATAATAAAATCTTAATTAGATCAGAAATCTTTTTTGTTTTTTTTTTTAGTTAAATGATATCTGATTTGAAATTCTTGTTTTTTTGTTCTAACCTCTCTAACCTCATAGTATTATTATTATTTTATCTTTTTTTTTTCTTTTTAATTTATTTCTATTTTATTTCTAATAGTATAGAATTATTAGAATTTCAAATCTACGAAGTAGACTTTTAATTTTTTTCCATTGCACAATTCTAAGTTTCAATAATAATCATAAATTTCTTTTTATAAAAGTAAAAAAAAAAAGAATTGACCGTTCGACTATTTATTCAAATTTAAGACAAAGATGAGAAAAGGAAGAACATATATATATTATGTAATATATAACCATATTGAATTACAAATACAAAAATGATAGAATCTTTGTTGATTATACTAAATCAATATGGATGGGGCTCAAAAAAATGAAAGAAGATAACAAAGACATAAAATAAGTATCTATAATGTAATGAATCCCAAGGTTTCGGCATAAGAAAAAATGGAAAGACATCATAATGAGATCCTAATAAAAAAGGGGATATGGCGGAATTGGTAGACGCTACGGACTTAATTGGATTGAGCCTTGGTATGGAAACCTACTAAGTGATAACTTTCAAATTCAGAGAAACCCTGGAATTAAGAATGGGCAATCCTGAGCCAAATCCTGGTTTACGCGAACAAACCGGAGTTTAGAAAGCGAGAAAAAAGGGATAGGTGCAGAGACTCAATGGAAGCTGTTCTAACAAATGGAGTTCACTACCTTGTGTTGATAAAGGAATCCTTCGATCGAAACTTCAAATCAAAAAGGATGAAGGAGAAAAACCTATATTTAGACAATATAGGTAACACAAAACGATCTCAAAAATGACGACCTGAATCGCGAGTTCGATTTTTTTATAAACAAAAAAAATCGAAATGTTGCGAATCAATTCGAAGTTTAAGAAATAATATTCATTGATCAAATGATTCACTTCATAGTCTGATAGATCCTTGGTGGAACTTATTAATCGGACGAGAATAAAGATAGAGTCCCATTTTACATGTCAATACTGACAACAATGAAATTTAGAGTAAGATGAAAATCCGTTGACTTTGAAAATCGTGAGGGTTCAAGTCCCTCTATCCCCAGCTCTACTGCCCAAAAAGGTCCGTTTGACACCTTACCTTTTTTTAGTTATTCTCGATTTGAATTATTTAGAATCTATATCATTTTTCATTTTCAAACTTAGAAAGTCTTATTTTATTTAGAAGATTCAAGAAATTACCGGTCCAAAACTTTTTTCATTATTACTTTTTAGTTTCTTTT